AATGAATTGCCTGATTAAAGGATTACCTTGATAGGGTAAATTAAATAGCACTATACTATATTCATTATATTTAATAGAATTAAACTATTTCTTAAAGAATCAAAAACTTTTGTGCGTCTTACACCAAAATATATTATTTTATAAAAAGATAAGCTAATAAAGCTAATGGGCTCATACCCCATTTATAAAGGTTTTAATCCTTTTCTTTTTAATGTTTAAAAATTCATCTAAACTTTTATTTTTAATTACTTTAATAATAGGGACTTTAATTACAATCTCATCTACTTCGTGATTTGGGGTTTGAATAGGATTAGAAATTAATTTATTATCATTTATCCCCTTGATAATAAATTCTAATAATCTTCTCTCTACAGAAGCCTCTTTAAAGTATTTTTTAACACAAGCTTTAGCTTCATCAATTTTATTATTTTCTATTATTTTTTTAATAATAAATAAAGAATTTTTTAACCAAATTAATATTAAAACTTATTTTTTCAATATTATTATTCTATCTACTTTAATATTAAAAAGAGGAGCTGCCCCTTTCCACTTTTGATTCCCTGAAGTAATAGAAGGATTATCATGAATAAATAATTTAATTTTAATAACATGGCAAAAAATTGCCCCATTAATATTAATTTCTTATTGTATAGAATTAAATTTTATATTTATTATTATTATTTTATGTATTTTAATTGGATCTTTAAGAGGATTAAATCAAACTTCTTTACGAAAAATTATAGCCTTTTCTTCTATTAATCATTTAGGATGAATATTAGCTGGAATATTATTTAGAGAAAATCTTTGATTTATATATTTTTCTTTTTACAGATTTTTATCTTTTACAGTAATTTTATTATTTAATAATTTAAATTTTAATCATATTAATCAAACATTCTCTTTAACTAAAATTAACCCTTTAATTAAATTTAGTATATTTTTATCTTTATTATCATTAGGGGGTTTACCCCCATTTCTAGGGTTTTTTCCTAAATGAATAGTAATTCAATCTTTAGTAACATTAAACCAAAATTTTCTTTTATTTATTATAGTAAGATTAACTTTAATTACACTATTCTATTATATACGAATTTGTTTCTCAGCATTTATACTTAATTATACAGAAATATTATGAAATTATAATTTTTTATATAAAAATTTCAAAATAAACTTTTTTTTAATTCTATCATTTATTTCTACATTTGGGTTAATCTTAATGAGAATTATTTATCCTATTTTGTAAGGCTTTAAGTTAATTAAACTAATAGTCTTCAAAACTATTTATATTAGTAAAAATCTTTTAAGCCTTAGTAATTAAATTACTCCTTTAGAATTGCAGTCTAATATCATTTATTGACTATAAAGCCTTGATTAAAGAAATATAATATTCCATAAATAGATTTACAGTCTATCGCCTAAGTTTCAGCCATTTAATCTTTCGCGACAATGACTATTTTCAACAAATCATAAGGATATTGGAACTTTATATTTTATTTTAGGAGCTTGAGCAGGAATAGTTGGAACTTCTTTAAGAATACTAATTCGAGCTGAATTAGGTCATCCAGGAAGATTAATTGGAGATGATCAAATTTATAATGTAATTGTAACAGCTCATGCTTTTGTAATAATTTTCTTTATAGTAATACCTATTATAATTGGTGGATTTGGAAACTGATTAGTACCTTTAATGTTAGGAGCCCCAGATATAGCTTTCCCACGAATAAATAATATAAGATTTTGAATACTTCCACCATCTTTAACTTTATTATTAGCAAGTAGAATAGTTGAAAATGGAGCTGGAACTGGATGAACAGTATACCCCCCTTTATCTTCTGGAATTGCCCACGCTGGAGCTTCAGTTGACTTAGCTATTTTTTCTTTACATTTAGCAGGTATTTCTTCTATTTTAGGAGCTGTAAATTTTATTACAACTGTAATCAATATACGAGCTAATGGAATTTCTTTAGATCGAATACCATTATTTGTTTGATCAGTTGTAATTACTGCAGTTCTTTTACTTCTTTCTCTTCCAGTATTAGCCGGAGCTATCACTATACTTTTAACTGACCGAAATCTAAATACATCATTTTTTGACCCAGCAGGAGGTGGGGATCCTATTTTATACCAACATTTATTCTGATTCTTTGGACACCCTGAAGTATACATTTTAATTTTACCAGGATTTGGTATAATTTCTCATATTATTAGCCAAGAAAGAGGAAAAAAGGAAACTTTTGGGTCTTTAGGAATAATTTATGCTATATTAGCTATTGGATTATTAGGGTTTATTGTTTGAGCTCATCATATATTTACAGTAGGAATAGACGTAGATACTCGAGCTTATTTTACTTCAGCTACAATAATTATTGCTGTTCCAACAGGAATTAAAATTTTTAGTTGACTAGCTACCCTTCACGGAGCTCAACTATCATTTTCACCTGCTTTACTTTGATCTCTAGGATTTGTATTTTTATTTACAGTTGGAGGTTTAACTGGAGTTGTATTAGCAAATTCTTCAATCGATATTATTCTTCATGATACTTATTATGTTGTAGCCCATTTTCATTATGTTTTATCTATAGGAGCAGTATTTGCTATTATAGCAGGATTCGTTCATTGATACCCTCTTCTAACAGGTCTAACTTTAAATCAAAATTGATTAAAAATTCAATTTGTAATTATATTTGTAGGAGTAAATTTAACATTTTTTCCCCAACATTTCTTAGGATTAGCCGGAATACCACGACGATATTCAGATTTTCCAGACACTTATACATCATGAAATGTAGTTTCTTCTATTGGGTCCTCTATTTCATTTATTGGAATTTTATTTTTCTTATTTATTTTATGAGAAAGTATAATTTCTCAACGAAATATTTTATTTTCTAATCAATTATCATCTTCTGTAGAATGATTCCAAAATTTACCACCAGCTGAACATAGCTACTCAGAACTTCCTATATTAAATAATTTCTAATGTGGCAGATTAGTGCAATGAATTTAAGCTTCATATATAAAGGAATTACCTTTTATTAGAAAAATGGCAACATGATCAGATTTAGGACTTCAAAATAGAGCTTCTCCTTTAATAGAACAATTACATTTCTTTCATGATCACACTTTATTAATTTTATTAATAATTACTATTCTAGTAGGTTACATACTTTCTAGTTTATTTTTTAATACATTTACAAACCGATATTTATTATCAGGACAAACAATTGAAGTAATTTGAACTATTTTACCAGCTATTGTTCTAATATTTATTGCTATACCATCACTTCGTCTTCTTTATTTACTAGATGAAGTAAATGATCCAGCATTAACACTAAAAACTATTGGCCATCAATGATACTGAAGCTATGAATATTCTGATTTTGCTAACCTAGAATTTGATTCTTATATAATCCCAACAAACGAATTAGATACAATAGGATTTCGACTACTAGACGTAGATAACCGAGTTGTTTTACCAATAAATACTCAAATTCGAATTTTAGTAACAGCCGCCGATGTATTACATTCATGAACTATTCCAGCCTTAGGAGTTAAAATTGATGGGGCCCCTGGTCGTCTAAATCAAACAAATTTTCTTATTAATCGACCAGGATTATTTTTTGGCCAATGTTCAGAAATTTGTGGAGCAAACCATAGTTTTATACCAATTGTAATTGAAAGAACACCTACTAATTTTTTTATTAATTGAATTTCTAATTTAAAAAATTAAACATTAGATGACTGAAAGCAAGTAATGGTCTCTTAAACCACATAATAGTAAATTAGCAATTACTTCTAATGAAAAAATTAGTTAAATTTAACATTAGTATGTCAAACTAAAGTTATTAGTATTAATCTAATATTTTTTAATTCCACAAATAGCCCCTATTAGATGATTAATTTTATTCATTTTATTTTCTTTAATTTTTTATTTTTTTAATTCAATAAATTATTTTTCTTATTTACCTAATTCCCCAATAAAAAAAAAAAAAAACAAAATTAATATTTCTCCAATAAATTGAAAATGATAACTAATTTATTTTCAGTATTTGACCCCTCAACAACTATTTTTAATTTATCTTTAAATTGATTAAGAACATTTTTAGGATTACTTATTATTCCATCAATATTTTGACTAATACCATCACGGTACCACCTTTTATGAAATAATATTACTCTTACTTTACATAAAGAATTTAAAACATTATTAGGGCCACAAGGCCACCAAGGAAGTTCTTTTATTTTTATTTCCTTGTTTTCTTTAATTATGTACAATAATTTTTTAGGTTTATTTCCCTATATTTTTACTAGTACTAGTCACTTAACTTTAACCCTAACCTTAGCCCTTCCTCTATGATTATCATTTATAATCTATGGTTGACTTAATCACACTCAACATATATTTGCTCATTTAGTTCCTCAAGGAACACCAGCAATTCTTATACCTTTTATAGTATGTATTGAAACAATTAGAAATGTTATTCGTCCTGGAACTCTAGCAATTCGACTTACAGCTAATATAATTGCAGGACATTTATTATTAACATTATTAGGTAATACCGGGCCATCAATTACATATATAATTATATCAATTCTTATTGTAACACAAATTGCTTTATTAGTTCTAGAATCTGCAGTAGCTATTATTCAATCTTACGTATTTGCAGTATTAAGAACTCTTTATTCTAGAGAAGTAAACTAATGTCAACTCATGCAAATCACCCCTACCACCTTGTAGACTATAGCCCATGACCTTTAACAGGAGCTATTGGAGCTATAACTACAGTATCCGGATTAGTTAAATGATTCCATCAATATGATATTAGCCTTTTTACATTAGGTACAATTATTACAATATTAACTATATATCAATGATGACGAGATATTTCACGAGAAGGAACATTTCAAGGACTCCATACTTTCCCAGTTACTATTGGATTACGATGAGGAATAATCTTATTTATTATATCAGAAATTTTCTTTTTTATTTCTTTTTTTTGAGCATTTTTCCATAGAAGTTTATCCCCGGCTATTGAATTAGGAGCTAGTTGACCCCCAACAGGGATTATTCCATTTAATCCTTTCCAAATTCCTTTACTTAATACAGCTATTTTATTAGCTTCAGGAGTTACTGTGACATGAGCCCATCATAGTTTAATAGAAAGAAACCATTCACAAACAACTCAAAGATTATTTTTTACTGTAATTTTAGGAATTTATTTTTCTATACTTCAAGCATATGAATATATTGAAGCCCCTTTTACTATTGCTGACGCCGTTTATGGTTCAACATTTTATATGGCCACAGGCTTCCATGGAGTTCATGTATTAATTGGTACTACTTTTTTATTAATTTGTTTAATTCGCCATCTTCAATATCATTTTTCTAAATCTCATCATTTCGGATTCGAAGCAGCCGCTTGATACTGACACTTTGTAGATGTAGTTTGATTATTTTTATATATTTCTATTTATTGATGAGGTAGATAATTTATATAGTATAATAAGTATTTTTGACTTCCAATCAGAAGGTCTAATAATTTTAGTATAAATAATTCTTTTAACTTTAACTATAAGAACATTAATTTTAATAATTTCTATAATCGTAATATTTTTAGCATCTTTATTATCTAAAAAACCAATAGTAGACCGAGAAAAAATATCCCCTTTTGAATGCGGATTTGACCCAAAAAGTCTTTCTCGAATACCATTTTCTTTACGATTCTTTTTAATTGCTATTATTTTCCTAATTTTTGATGTAGAAATTGCTCTTTTACTTCCAATAATCATAATTATTAAATTTTCAAATTTAATAGTATGAACATTCACTAGATTATTTTTTATTTTTATTCTTTTAGCTGGCCTATACCACGAATGAAATCAAGGAGCATTAGAATGATCAGAATAAGGGTTGTAGTTAATTATAACATTTGATTTGCATTCAAAAAGTATTGATTTATCAATCTACCTTAAAATATGAAGCAATAATTGGCATTTAGTTTCGACCTAATCTTAGATGAGACATCATCCATATTTTTTTAATTGAAGCCAAAAAGAGGCATATCACTGTTAATGATATAATTGAAATTTATAATTCCAATTAAGTAGAAATATGAAGTTCAAGAAAAAGCTGCTAACTTTTCCCTTTAATGGTTAAATTCCATTTATATTTTTGATTTATATAGTTTAATTAAAACCTTACATTTTCATTGTAAAATTAAAGAACCTATCTTTTATAAATTACTAATTTTAATTATTTAACTGTTTAAAGATCCTAAAATCTCTTTAGCATCTTCAGTGCTACGCTCTATTTTATAAGCTATTTAAACTAAAAAAAAATTAATCTTAAAAGAACAATAAATCATAATACAAAAGTTAATAAATAAATTTTTAAATTATTATTTTGTATTAATTGAAAATATAAAGAATACTTTTTTAAAGAATAATAAATTATTTGACCACCAAAATATTCTCTTCAACCTTGATCAGCTGTTTTTACAATTATTATCCCAGCAGATAAAGGAAATTTAATAGTCCCAATAACGGAAATTATAGGCATAAATCATATAGACCCAGAAAATTGACTAAATTGATAATTTTCCAAAGACTTATTAATAAAAAAAAAAGAAACATTTGAAATTAAATAACCAAATAAACCCCCTAAAATACAAACAAATAATGTTAATAATTTTAATGAATTAGGTAAACAAATTATATGAGGAGTAGGAAAAATTAATCAACTTAATATTCTTCCCCCAATTACAGCTATAATAAATAACCCAAACATACCCTTCAATATAACTCAACTTTCATCATTTAAAGGGTGAAAAGATCTTCTATTAAAATCCCCTGTTATAGAATAATAAACCAATCGGAATGAATAACAAACAGTCAACCCAGTTGAAAAAAAAAATAAAAAAAATCTAAATATATTAATATATGATAAAGAAACAATTTCTAAAATTAAATCCTTAGAATAAAACCCAGCTAAAAAAGGTATACCACAAAGAGCTAAATTAGCAATATTAAAACAAGAAGCAGTTAATGGTATTTGAATAGACAACCCCCCTATTACACGAATATCTTGAAAATTTTTTATATTATGAATAATAGCCCCAGCACATATAAAAAGTAAAGCCTTAAATAACGCATGAGTTAAAAGATGAAAAAAAGCCAAAATAGGAAATCCCATGGCTAAAATTCTCATTATTAAACCTAACTGACTTAAAGTTGATAAAGCAATAATTTTTTTTAAATCGAATTCAAAATTAGCCCCTAATCCAGCTATAAATATAGTTAATCCAGAAACCAATAATAAAATTTGACCAAAAATATTATCTACTAATAATATATTAAACCGAATTAATAAATAAATTCCAGCAGTTACTAAGGTAGAAGAATGAACTAAAGCAGAAACAGGGGTAGGAGCAGCTATTGCTGCGGGTAATCAAGAAGAAAAAGGAATTTGAGCTCTTTTAGTTATTGCTGCTAATATAACTAAACCAGCAATTACTATTATTTCAAAATCTCTCTTTATTAATTCAATATAAAAAACATAATTTCAACTTCCATAATTTAATATTCAAGCAATAGCCATTAATAGTGCAACATCCCCAATACGATTAGATAAAGCTGTTAATATTCCAGCCCCATAAGATTTTACATTTTGAAAATAAATTACTAAACAATAAGAAACCAATCCTAACCCATCTCACCCTAATAAAATTCTAATTAAATTAGGACTAATAATCAACAATATTATAGAAAAAACAAATATTAAAACCAATAAAATAAATCGATTAATATTTACATCTTCACTTATATATTCCTTTCTATAATAAATTACTAAAGAAGAAATTAATAATACAAAAGATATAAAAATTAAGCTTATTCAATCTAAAAGAAAAGTTATTACAATAGAACAAGAATTTAATCTTAAAACTTCTCACTCAATAAAAATAGTTAAATCTCTTATTAAAAAATTTAACCCACAAAAAAAAGAAGTAATTCTACAAATAAATAAAAAAATAAATCTAATTAAACAAATTGATAAATAATACATGATCTAAGGCAATAAATTTGCATCATTGACACCACAAATCAATATTTTTATAAACTACTTAAATTTAAATCCACAATATACAAGGTTCTCTTTTTAAAATTAATAAATTTAAAGGTAACCAATGTAAAATTAATAGTAAATATTCACGGCTATACCCACCAGAAGAAGAATATATCCCAGAATATAATTTCCCATGTTGACTATAAGAATATAAATATAAAGTATATGCAGCTCTAAAAAATGATAATAAACCAAGACCAAATATAGATATTCAAGATCATCTAATTACTCTATTTAATAGACTAATTTCTGATAATAAATTTAAAGTAGGAGGAGCAGCTATATTAGCAGAACTTAGTAAAAATCATCATAAAGCTATTCTAGGTATAAAATTTAAAAGACCCTTATTAATTAATAATCTACGACTCCCTAATCGTTCATAAGAAATATTAGCTAAACAAAAAAGACCTGAAGAACAAAGACCATGAGCAATTATTAAAGTATAGGCCCCACAAATTCCTCAATAGGTTATTGTTATTAAACCCCCTAAAACAAGCCCTATATGCGCGACAGAAGAATAAGCAATTAAAGCCTTTAAATCAGTTTGACGTAAACAAACCAATCTCACTAAAAATCCCCCTATTAATCTAATTCCAACTCAAACAAAATTAAACTTTAACCCTATAAACTGAATAAAAGGAAAAACACGTAATAACCCGTAACCTCCAAGCTTTAATAAAACCCCAGCTAAAACTATTGAACCAGAAACTGGAGCTTCTACATGAGCCTTAGGTAATCACAAATGAACTAAAAATATAGGTATCTTAACTAAAAAGGCAAATACTATACAAATATAGAAAAAAACAAAATTAAAATTAAAATTTGTTAATAAAGCAAATCTTAAAGTATAAGAAGAATTATATAAATAAAAAATTCCAATTAATAAAGGCATAGACCCTAACAAAGTATAAAATAATAAATAAATTCCAGCCTGTAAACGCTCAGGTTGATATCCCCATCCTAAAATTAAAAACAAAGTAGGAATTAATCTTCTTTCAAAAAATAAATAAAATAAAAATAAATTCATTCTTCTAAAAGTTAAAAAAAGCATAATTAAAAGAAATAAAATTATAAAAGAAAAATAATTTAAATAATTATTATAACGAACAACAGATTCTCTAGCTAATATTATTAAAGAACAAATCCAAAAACTTAAAAGAATTATTCCATACGAAATTAAATCAGCACCTAAAATATAACCAATATTTATTCAATAATTTGAATAATAATTAAAAAAAATAAAAAGAAAAGAAATAAAAAATATTAAATTTTGAACCATTCAGTATCTTTTTTTTATAAAACAAACAGGAATCATAAATAATAATATTAATAAAAATTTTAACATTGTAAAACTCTAAAAGATTGAAAATAATCATTTCCATGAGTACGAATTATTGAAATTAAAATAGACAACCCTAAAGCCCCTTCACATACTCTAAAAGTTAAAAAAATTATTGAAAAAAATAATTCAAAATTAAAAGAATTTAAATATAAAAATAATAATCTAAATAACCCCAAAACAATTATTTCTAAACTTAATAAAGTAACTAGTAAATGTTTTCGATTAGAAACAAAAACTATTAAACCTGAAATAAATAAAAATAAAGATAATACTATAAATAAAAATATTAACATTAGTTTTAATAGTTTAATAAAAACATTGGTCTTGTAAATCAAAATTAAGAAATATTTCTTTTAAAACTTCAGAAAAAAAGAATTTCTTTATCATTAATCTCCAAAATTAATATTTTATTTAAACTACTTTCTGATATGATTCAAATTATTTTATATGTTAGTAGAATAATCATAAGAATTATTTTTATACAAATAAAACACCCATTAGCTATAGGATTAATACTTCTTACTCAAACTTTTTTAATTTCAATGATTATAGGAATCGTTTCAAAAACTTTTTGATTTTCCTATATTTTATTCTTAATTTTTTTAGGGGGAATATTAGTATTATTTATTTATGTAACATCTTTAGCGTCTAATGAAATATTCTCTTTTTCTATTAAAACTTATTTAATAATAATAATAGGATTAATATTAACTACTATTATTGTATTATTTATTGACCCAATAATATTTAATTCTCTAATTTCAAATAATGAAATAATTTCTTTAACTAATCTTTCATCTTTTATTCAAGAAAATTCATTAAATTTAAATAAATTATATAATTTTCCCACTAATATTATTACAATTTTAATAATAAATTATTTATTTTTAACCTTAATTGCAGTTGTAAAAATTACTAATGTATTCTATGGCCCATTACGACCAAGAAACTAATGAATAAACCTTTACGACTTCACCACCCTCTTTTTAAAATTGCTAATAATGCTTTAGTAGATTTACCAGCCCCATCAAATATTTCAAGATGATGAAATTTTGGATCTTTATTAGGGCTATGTTTAATAATTCAAATTATTACAGGACTTTTTTTATCCATACATTACACTGCAAATATTGAAATAGCTTTTAATAGTGTAGATCATATTTGTCGAGATGTTAACTATGGGTGATTATTACGAACTCTTCACGCAAACGGCGCTTCTTTCTTTTTTATTTGTATTTACCTTCATATTGGGCGAGGTATTTATTATGGTTCTTTTTTATACACCCCTACTTGACTTGTAGGTGTAATTTTACTATTTTTAGTAATAGGAACTGCCTTTATAGGGTATGTTCTACCGTGAGGTCAAATATCATTTTGAGGAGCTACAGTTATTACTAATCTTCTATCCGCTATTCCCTATCTAGGAACTGATCTTGTTCAATGATTATGAGGAGGATTTGCAGTAGATAATGCAACTTTAACTCGATTTTATACTTTCCATTTTTTACTTCCATTTATTGTAACAGCAATAACAATAATTCATTTATTATTTTTACATCAAACAGGATCAAATAACCCCTTAGGTATTAATAGAAGTATTGATAAAATTCCATTTCATCCTTACTTTAGATTTAAGGATTTAGCCGGATTTATAGTAATAACTATATTTTTAGTATTATTAACTCTTTGAAATCCTTATTTATTAGGAGACCCTGATAATTTTATCCCAGCTAATCCTTTAGTTACTCCTGTACATATTCAACCAGAATGATACTTTCTATTTGCTTATGCTATTTTACGATCTATCCCTAACAAATTAGGGGGAGTAATTGCTTTAGTCCTTTCAATTGCAATCCTAATAATCCTACCATTTTCTAATATAAGAAAATTTCAAGGAATTCAATTTTATCCTATTAATCAAATTATATTTTGAATAATAGTAAGAACTGTAATTTTATTAACATGAATTGGAGCCCGACCTGTAGAAGACCCATATATCATTATTGGTCAAATCCTAACTGTAATTTACTTTCTATATTATTTAATTAATCCATTAGTAACTAAATGATGAGATAATATATTAAATTAGCTAATGAGCTTGATATAAGCATATATTTTGAAAATATAAGATAGAACATAAATATTCTATTAGCTTTACTAAAATTAATTCACTACAATAAAAAAGAAATAATTAACAATTTAATACCAATAAAAAAAAATAAATAATTTAAAGAAAAAGGCAAGAAACTCTTTCAAGCCAAATATATAAGCTTGTCATAACGAAAACGAGGTAAAGTCCCACGAATTCAAATAAAAGAAAAACTAATAAATAAAAGCTTAAAATAAAATAATAAAGAAAAAATACCGCACCCTAAAAAAATTACTCTAAATAATATTCTTATAAATAAAATTCTTGCATATTCAGCTAAAAAAATTAATGCAAAACCACCACTTCTATATTCTACATTAAACCCTGAAACTAATTCAGATTCCCCTTCAGCAAAATCAAAAGGAGTACGATTTGTTTCAGCTAAACAAGAAGCAAATCAAACTAAACCCAAAGGTAAACTAATAATAATAAATCAAATTAAATTTTGATAAATTTCAAAATTTAATAAATTAAATCCACCAATTAAAAAAATAAAAGACATTAAAATTAAAGCTAATCTTACTTCATAAGAAATTGTTTGAGCAACTGCCCGCAACCCCCCTAATAAAGCATAATTAGAATTAGAAGACCAACCAGCAATTATTACAGTATAAACACCTAATCTTGTACAACATAAAAAAAACAAAATACCTAAATTAAAAGAATAAAATTTAATAAAATAAGGAATACATAACCAAATAATCAATGATAAAAATAAAGAAAATACAGGAGAAAAATAATAAACTAAATAATTAGAAACTACAGGATAAGTTTGTTCCTTTGTAAATAATTTAATTGCATCACAAAATGGCTGAGGAATTCCTATTAATCCAACTTTATTAGGACCTTTACGAATTTGAATATATCCTAAAACTTTACGCTCTAATAAAGTTAAAAAAGCAACCCCCACTATTACACAAATAACTAATAATAATCTTCCAATAAAAGGTAAAATTAAATCTATATAAAACAAGTACTATTTGTAATAAAAATTACATTTATAAATTCTAAATTTATTGCACTAATCTGCCAAAATAGTAAAAAATTAATGATATTCAATTTTTAAAAAATTTATATTTTAAATATTTGGTCCTTTCGTACTAAAATATTTTAATTTATTGAAGATAGAAACCAACCTGGCTCACGCCGGTCTGAACTCAGATCATGTAAGAATTTAAAGGTCGAACAGACCTAACGTTTAAGCTTCTACACCTAAAAATAATTCTTAATCCAACATCGAGGTCGCAATCTTTCTTGTCGATAAGAACTCTCAAAGAAAATTACGCTGTTATCCCTAAAGTAACTTAAATTTTTAATCAATAAAACTGGATCAATTATTCATAAATCAATGTTCATAATATATAAGAGTTTATTAAATCTTATTGTCACCCCAACAAAATAACATAAAATTATCAAATTTTACTTTTTCTAAATAAATTATATAAAAATGTTATAAAGCTTTATAGGGTCTTCTCGTCCTTCAATTTTATTTTAGCCTTTTAACTAAAAAGTAAAATTCTATTATATATTTATTTAAGACAGTGTATACCTCGTCCAACCATTCATACAAGCCTCCAATTAAAAGACTAATGATTATGCTACCTTTGCACGGTCAAAATACCGCGGCCCTTCAATTTTATCAGTGGGCAGGTCAGACTTTTTATTTAAATTCAAAAAGACATGTTTTTGTTAAACAGGCGAGTATAAATTTTTGCCGAATTCCTTAATTAAACCTTTCATTTATATTTATTTATATAAATAAATTATATACTAATTTTATCATTATTACTTTATAATAATAATTAAAATAAAAATTTTAATAAATAATTAATAATTAAATAAATTTTTTAAATTATAAATAAATTATAACATTATTTTTATTAATGACTATTTCTAAGCCTATAATTTATACAAAAATTTATATTATATAAAAATTTATTTTAAAGCTTATCCCTTAAAATATTTATATTAATTAAATAACAATTTAAATAAATAAATTGTTACTAAAAAATATATAAATTAAATTTATTTCTTAAAAAACTAGATATATTTAAGAACGAATAACGTTTCATTTCTAATAAATTATTTTTAATAATTATGCCACATTAACTAAAATAATTTATTAAATCTCTTAAAATCGAGAAAATTTTAAATATAAAATTTTTAGTTGATAAACCCTGATACACAAGGTACTATAAATTAAATATTCTTTTAATATAAAAATTTTTCAAATTTTTTCAATAATCTTTTACAATACTATTAAACTATAATAAAAATTATTTTTTCAATATAATCTACAAAACTTTTAACTATAAAATTATTTTTATTAAATAAATAAAAAAAAATAAATATTAATAAATAAATATTATTCATTTTAAATTGAATTGCACAATTTTCTTTTCAATGTAAATGAAACACTTAACTAATTAAGCTTTAAAATGTCCATCTAGATACACTTTCCAGTACACCTACTATGTTACGACTTATCTCACTTTAAAAATGAGAGCGACGGGCGATGTGTACATGTTTTAGAGCTAAAATCAAAAATACAATCTTTAATTTTTTACTATCAAATCCACCTTCAAATTAATTATTAAATTAATTATCCATTTAAATAAATTTATTGTAACCCATTTCTACTTAAATATAAACTGCACCTTGACCTGACATAATTTAAAATAAAAATTTTAGAAAATTATTACTCTCATAAGATTTTCTGATGACGGCGGTATACAAATTGAATACAAACTTAAGTAAGGTACAACGTGGATCATCGATTATGAAACAGGTTCCTCTGAATAGACTAAAACACCGCCAAATTCTTTAAGTTTCAAGAACTTAACTCATACTACTCAGGCATTTAAAATTTTACATTTTCAATAATAGGGTATCTAATCCTAGTTTATTATAAAAATTTCATAGCTTAAATTATATAAATTCAATTAAAAATACTTAATTTTAAAATTTCACCTAATAAAATTAATATTATTTTAATAAAAATTTCAATTTAACTAAAACCAATAATTATTTATTTATACTTTTCGTGTAACCGCGGCAGCTGGCACGAATTTTGCCAGTATTCAATATTTTTACTAATTCTAAGTTTCCTTAATAATTAAAATTAATTACTGCGAATAAAATAAATTAACATTTTTTAAAAATTATTAATTAATCTCACAAAAATTTACATGTAAAATAAAATATAAATAAAACTTTAAGCAAGAATAAAACCTTTATATAAATTAAATTATATTATTTTTAAATTAATCTAAATTTATAAAATATTTTAAAATAATTATTTTTAATTATTTTTACATTATTTATTATATTTTCAAATTAATTTAAATAACAATTATTAAGTAACACATTAATTAAAATAAAATTATCCTTATTTTTTTTTTTATATAATTATTTAAAATTAATTTTGCATTTATTAAAATCAATAATATATACCATATATATATATATATATAATAATATATAAATAATTTATATATTAATAAGAATATTTAATATAATTTTTTTTAATTTAAATATACACTTATTTTAAATTATAAATCACTTTTTTAAAAATATTCCAATAAATATAAAGATAAATTTAAAA